ATTAAACAAACAAACCATGGATAAATCCAAGCGACCTTTTCTTAAATTCAAGCGATCTTTTCGTAGGCGTTTGCCCCCGATTCAATCGGGGGATCGAATTGATTATAGAAACATGAGTTTAATTAGTCGATTTATTAGTGAACAAGGAAAAATATTATCAAGACGTGTGAATAGATTGACCTTGAAACAACAACGATTAATTACTCTTGCTATAAAACAAGCTCGTATTTTATCTTTGTTACCTTTTCTCAATAATGAGAAACAATTTGAAAGAACCGAGTCGACCGCTAGAACTACTGGTTTTAAAGCCCGAAATAAATAGGCTTACTTTTTCTTCACTTGAATCATAATTACAAGAATCTAGATTTGAGTGAATCTAGATTTGAGTATCGTGTCGTAAGAAAAAATGAATCGGAAAAAAAGAAATCTGTTTTTATTGAATTGAACGTGTTCATTCATTTTGACTACTTTAGTATATTTTCTCATACTAATTTCTACTCTACCTTCCCGGAGTTCATTCTCCGGGTAACTCCATTTAAATTATTCTGGTGGATTCTTTCCAATCTACTTCCTTTATGATTTCGTTCGAAATCATATAAAGACAATTCCTATTTGATATAGCTATTTGTGCAAGTATTTTACGGTTAAGAAGCAACTGTCTCTTGTACAGATCGTGTATTAATCTACTATAACTATAGGATACTCCCCTTTCGCGAATTACTGCGTTTATCCTAGTGATCCACAAACGACGAAAATCTCTCTTTTTCCTATCCCTATCCCGATGAGCCGAAACTAAAGCTCTTATTTTCTGTTGAGTAATAGTTCTAGTAAGCCTTGAATGAGCCCCTCGAAAGCTTGATGCAAATAAACGAATTTTTGTTCTACGTCTCCGAGCTATATATCCCCGTTTAATTCTGGTCATTGAATAAATGAAACTTTGACGAATAACTAATTGATTGCCTTTCTTTCAGTTATTCTTTTCCCCCTTCCTAGTCTATTAATAACAAAACGAATTTTTCCAATGTATAAAATCAAAATTCCAATGGCTTTGGCTACTCTAACCTTCCCGACCACGATTTTTTTTTTAGGTATTTCACTGCGAAATAAGACAGAACTAAGAAATTGTATTTTCCTAGGTATCAAAAATATAGTAAATAAAAGAAATAAAAAAAGAAATAGTGGGTTCCTTCGTTTCTATGGTTACTTCTTAAACGGTGAGGTCTTCTCTATACACCGGAGCCTTTACTTTATACTTTAATTTACTATTTAATCAACTAATTGATGTTATTGGGAACTTGTATAGTTCACACGCTTTGGCTCTACCCATGAATTATCCAGTAATAGGTCTTTCACAATCAGATCTACCTATACAGTAACGGTATTTAATTATGAAAGTTTGCTGGGTAGCTGACCCTCTTAGTCCGTTTAAATAAGATTTCCTCCGCTTAATGGATAACCATTTGTTACCAATGGAGAATTTCTTATCATCTTAAATTCAGGTGATTGGATTTACACCAACGGAAACCATAAACTTCATACACAATAGAGGGATATGGTAGAGTTTTTTTTTTTAATAATGGATGGAGTTCCTTTTTCCATCCTATCCCATTCACCGGTACTGATCATTGATACTGTAAAAGTAGTTTTCTTGCTTTTGTGCCAGCTCATGATCTAAACGAGTCGCACATACACCCTAGTACATGTTCCTCGACGCTGAGGGCACCCCCGAAGAGCGGGGGATTTCGTGACATTTCTGATTGGCTGTCTTGTATTTCTAATAAGTTGTTTAATAGTTGGCATGTTGAATCGTATACATAATATGATGGGTTGGTTTAGATTGATCCTAACCGAATGATGGTGAATTACTTCTATTTAATAGAATATTCAATTCGAAGATAAAATCTCAAATCACAGATTTGCGCGAAATCCATGTTATTTTCCTTGAACCGCTACAAAATCAACAATTCCATAAGCTTGGGCTTCTGTTGCTGACATAAAAATATCTCTTTCCATATCTTCGTGTACAACCCAGAAGGGTTTGCCCGTTCTTTCTGCATAAACCCTTGTGAGGGTTTCACGCAGTTTCATCAGTTCTACCGCTTCCATGACAAATTCGCCTACTTGTGCCATATAAAAAGCACTATAAGGTTCATGTATCATTACCCTGATGATATAACAAAATAAAAGCTTCCCCTATCTCGCATGATAAAGCAAAGAGAAAAGAAAGATAAAGAATAGAAAAAAGATAGAATTGAACAACCGTACAGGCATCTTTTGTGCATACGGCTCTACAAGAAAATTTACCCCCCTCCTTTCTATTGAAGAAAGAGAAAATAGAATCTATCAGACTCAGATGGGTAAATAATCAAATTGCCATCCTTCCTTTCGGAGGAGTTCAAAAATACTATGATGGCTCCGTTGCTTTATATGTTTATTTTTTATTTTTTTTGTCTGTGATTCAGCAATCCCAAAGTTTCTTTTTAATCCGATCAAATAAGGA